TTCTTTTTCGATTCATCTCTGGAGTTGAATACCTCATTCAAGAATTTTTTTTGATCCAACCCGTAGGAATCAATAGAAAAGGCAAATCCCCTATGATACACCAGATCCGGCTCGGTTATTGATAGAGTGAATAGATCCACCATTTCTGGGAATCTCTCTTCTGATTCAAAAAAATCGTGGCGTAACGCGTATCCCCCTTTGTTCCGGTCATGGAATAGATGAAAGAAATCAAAAAATGGATTTTTGTTCAAGAATGAAATCTTATTGGAACTGTCCATATCCGGTTCATCCTTCGGAACCAGATCCGGGATGTGATATGGTTCCGAAGGATGAATTGAGACGGTATCTTGTAAATACGTAATTATCTTGAATATATCAACCATTTCTTTATTTTCCGCTCGCCTGGAAGGGACAAAAGAAACATCTTGTTTTTTCTTCAACAATTTAGGATCTCTAGTGGACCTCTCGGTAGGATTCGAACCCAGATGAAGTTCTGACCATCTGTCAGAGAAAAAAGAACGAATTGATCTTGTAGGATTCCCAAGAAATTCTTCGATTTCTTCCGGAAGCAGATGATTATTCATCCGCTTCTCAGGTTCCGTGAATAGCCAGGACATGGAGGAAGATCCAAAAAGGCATTTCGGGAATCGATCTGATTCTATCTCTGTTCGTTCCGTTTGAAGAAAGGAAGGATCCCAAAGAATCGATCTCTCTTTTAGTTGCTGAATCTCTGTTTGATCGATCAATGTGTGATATTCTGAATTCTCATTTCTAACGGAATCGAAATGATCTCTGGATTGATCAGAAGAAGATCCTTTCCATTGGCTAGAATCCGTTACTTGAACGAAAATAGATCTTGTGGAATCGGATTGAATATTTGACAATACATTCCGTACCTTGCTAAAAAACCGATCCTTGTTTACCAACCACACATTGTCTAACCAAATCCAATTCTCTCTCGAGACGTTCAAATCCGATTCGTGCTGATTCTTCCCCCAACTAACGAAGAGATCTTGGCGGAATTGCCACATATGAAATTGAGCACAATTTTGCAAAGAAATACCCCACTTGTTTCTCGAGAAGAGATGGGAAACATGCTCAATATCATTGGATTGCATAGTTGCCCCAGCTCCTTGTTGTTTGAAGAAACTCTCCCCCTGAATTGGTCTTTTTTCACGAAAAGCAGACATTAGATAACAAATCAAGTCTTTCCCTAAGATTTCGAATAGCTGTCCCGAATTCGAGTTGATTATGTTTCGTTTCTTCCTCGGAGAAAGACGATCAAACAATTCCCAATCATGGTCCTTGCGGATCGGATCATCCGTATAGGATAAAAAAAGAAACTCCAGATATTTGCTATCTTTCTCTTTGAATGAGATCTCAATTCCAGCTACGGTTTCATTAGATATCTGACAACTAGAATCCCTCTTTTTTCCGATCCGGTTCCTCCACCACCGCGAACCCCGGTTAGATTCAGGCATGATACGCTTTTTCTTTATTGGGAGAACCCAAGTACTCTCTTGCGGATCCATGAAACAACTCTCAGAAACCCTTTTCCCTTTTGGAAGATACAGGAGCGAAACAATCAACCTATTTCTATTGGAAGACCAAAGAGATTCTTCCAATGTCTCCTTTCTGGGTCCAATGAAATTCATAGGTATAGGAAGAAGCCCCATCAAATAGAGATTTTTTCTTTCGACCATCTTTCGATTGTTAATACGAGATATAAGGACCACTACTACAAGCAGTACTACACCTTTGATCGTCAAATATCGATTGCTTGTTGCACCCTGTGAATCACGTGAAAGTAGGATACTCCAAATTCGGGGGTCAAATAGTTTCATAAAACGTTCTTGGTGGAAAAAAATGTGAGTGAAAGATCCCGCTGAATCGAATTTTCTCCATGAATCTAAGAAATAGTGAGAATTCTTGATCTCTCTCAATATCTCTCTCAATTCGAATATCCAGGATTTGAATTGATGTCGCTTCATTGACTCCTCCTAAAGATTTTATTTCAATTGGAATTTGGTTATTCACGATGTACGATGATTCCTGTTAAGCATCCATGGCTGAATGGTTAAAGCGCCCAACTCATAATTGGCAAATTCGTAGGTTCAATTCCTGCTGGATGCACGCCAATGGGAACATTCAATAAGTCTATTGGAATTGGCTCTGTATCAACGGAATCTCATCATCCATACATAGCAAATTGGTATGGTATATTTATACGATAACATATGAACAGTAAGAACTAGAATTCTTATCGATACTGGAACTCATAGGGAAGAAAATGGATTTATGGATGGAATCAAATATGCAGTATTTACAGAAAAAAGTCTTCGGTTATTGGGGAACAATCAATATACTTCTAATGTCGAATCAGGATCAACTAGGACAGAAATAAAGCATTGGGTCGAACTATTCTTTGGTGTCAAGGTAATAGCTATGAATAGTCATCGACTCCCGGGAAAGGGTAGAAGGATGGGACCTATTATGGGACATACAATGCATTACAGACGTATGATCATTACGCTTCAACCGGGTTATTCTATTCCACCTCTTATAGAGAAAAGAACTTAAAGCAAAAGACTTAATAACACGGCAATACATTTATACAAAACTTCTACCCCGAGCACACGCAATGGAGCCGTAGACAGTCATCAAGTGAAATCCAATCCACGAAATAATTTGATCTATGGACAGCATCGTTGTGGTAAAGGTCGTAATGCCAGAGGGATCATTACCGCAGGGCATAGAGGGGGAGGTCATAAGCGTCTATACCGTAAAATCGACTTTCGACGGAATGAAAAAGATATATCTGGTAGAATCGTAACCATAGAATATGACCCTAATCGAAATGCATACATTTGTCTCATACACTATGGGGATGGTGAGAAGAGATATATTTTACATCCCAGAGGGGCTATAATTGGAGATACCATTGTTTCTGGTACAGAAGTTCCTATATCAATGGGAAATGCCCTACCTTTGAGTGCGGGTTGAACTATTGATTTACGTAATTGGAAGTAACCAATTAGGTTTACGACGAAACCTAGAAATCGATCACTGATCCAATTGGAGTACCTCTACGGGATAGACCTCAACAGAAAACTGTTGAGTAACGGCAGCAAGTGATTGAGTTCAGTAGTTCCTCATAGAAAATTATTGACTCTAGAGATATGGTAATATGGAGAAGACAAAATTGTTTGAAGCGCGCACAGAACCGGAAGCGCCCCTTGTTTCAAAGAGAGGAGGACGGGTTATTCACATTTCATTTGATGGTCAGAGGCGAATTGAAAGCTAAGCAGTGGTAATTAGAAAGACCCCCCGGAGAAAAATAGAGATGTCTCCTACGTTACCCGTAATATGTGGAAGTATCGACGTAATTTCATAGAGTCATCCGGTCTGAATGCTACATGAAGAACATAAGCCAGATGACGGAACGGGGAGACCCAGGATGTAGAAGATCATAACATGAGTGATTCGGCAGATTTGGATTCCTATATATCCACTCATGTGGTACTTCATCATACGATTCATATAAGATCCATCTGTCTAGATATCATCATATACATCTAGAAAGCCGTATGCTTTGGAAGAAGCTTGTACAGTTTGGGAAGGGGTTTTGATTGATAAAAAAGAAGAATCTACTTCAACCGATATGCCCTTAGGCACGGCCATACATAACATAGAAATCACACTTGGAAAGGGTGGACAATTAGCTAGAGCAGCAGGCGCTGTAGCGAAACTTATTGCAAAAGAGGGTAAATCGGCCACATTAAGATTACCATCTGGGGAGGTCCGTTTGATATCCAAAAACTGCTTAGCAACAGTCGGACAAGTGGGTAATGTTGGGGTGAACCAAAAAAGTTTGGGTAGAGCCGGATCTAAGTGTTGGCTAGGTAAGCGTCCTGTAGTAAGAGGAGTAGTTATGAACCCTGTAGACCATCCCCATGGGGGCGGTGAAGGGAGAGCCCCAATTGGTAGAAAAAAACCCACAACCCCTTGGGGTTATCCTGCGCTTGGAAGAAGAAGTAGGAAAAGGAACAAATATAGTGATAGTTTTATTCTTCGTCGCCGTAAATAGGAACATTGAAAATCAAATTTTTGGAATTGGAAATAATGTGATGGGCGAACGACGGGAATTGAACCCGCGCATGGTGGATTCACAATCCACTGCCTTGATCCACTTGGCTACATCCGCCCCTTCCCTTATCTAGCGAAAGGATTTTCTATTTTTTCCATTCATCGTTATACTTCAGATTAAGATCGAGATATTGGACATAGAATGCCAATTTAAAAAATGTAAAAAAAGGAGTAATCAGCCGTGACACGTTCACTAAAAAAAAATCCTTTTGTAGCTAATCATTTATCGGGAAGAATTGAAAAACTCAACAGGAGGGAGGAGAAAGAAATCATAGTGACTTGGTCTCGGGCATCTACCATTATACCCACAATGATTGGCCATACAATCGCTATTCATAATGGAAAGGAACATTTACCTATTTATATCACAGATCGTATGGTCGGTCACAAATTGGGAGAATTCGCACCTACTCTCACTTTCGTGAGACACGCGAGAAACGATAATAAATCTCGTCGTTAGTCGTTCTACTAAGTATTCATGTGAAAAGCCTTATCTTAATAGTTAAGAGTCTTTATCTTATAGTAAGAGTATAGGTATATTTCTTTTTCTAGTATACTAATATACTAAGACTTAGACTTTTCTGACTTATCTTATACTATACTTCACCTAGGCACTTATCATTCATTGGCGGGGGAGAACTTTTATGATAAAGAACGAAAATTCGGATAGAGAAGCAAAAGTGTTAGCTCAACATATGAATATGTCTG